TATACCCTCTGTTAAAGATTTTGTATACAACACATCTATATAACCACGATTATATGACCAATCATATATTCCATTTATTATTTTGTCCCACAGAACTCTATTAGTAGTTCTTTTAACAACTGAATTAAGTAAGTTTAGATTTTGTAAAGATGAATAAATAGGTTTATAGAAAAAAGTGGATAAAACTATTCCAACAAAAGCTATACTGAGGGAAAAACTTGCGTTTGTCACAAATTCCTGCCAATTCACAGAATCATTTGAATTTTGATGTAAAAGATTTATAGATGGATTTAACAATTTAGATAATATATCTAAATAACTTCCGTGTTGATTAAACGGGATTCCGATAATACCAACAAAGAAAGTAAATAGGACTAATAAAAAGATGGGAAATATCATAGTATTGTCCGATTCATGAGGATAAGAAAAAGTCTTTTTAGTGCGAAAATGAATAATAGTAAAAAAGGGGCTTATAATGCTTTTTACATTATCATCAATTTGATATGTCTTATTCGAACAAAAAGAATCCCCTTCATTATTCGCCATTGCCAATAAAGTTAGTAAAGGAATTTTTTTTTTTTTTTTTATTCCTTTTCCCCATAGAGATATTGAATAGAAAGAGTTACTTTTTTGGCCACTAAAATTTTTAAACTGAACGTTTAAATGTCCCTCAAAAGTAAGTAAATAAACCCGAAACATATAAAATGCGGTTAATCCTGCTGTGGAACAAGCTATTATTGCGAAAATCGGTGAATACAACCAACTATCATTAAGAATCTCATCTTTTGACCAAAAACAAGCAAGAGGTGGAATACCACAAAGAGAAAGTGTACCGACTAAAAAGGCGGTTTTTGTAACTGGGACATACTTTTTTAAACCTCCCATAAGAGCCATATTCTGACTTTTGTCTGGCGAATATCCAACAATAGATTCCATCGAATGAATAATAGACCCGGATCCTAAAAACAACAATGCTTTAGAATAAGCATGAGTAATCAAATGAAATAAAGCAGCTCGATAAGAACCCATGCCTAGAGCTAACATCATATAACCTAGTTGAGACATTGTCGAATAAGCTAAACTTCTTTTAATATCTTTTTGAGCCAGAGCTAAAGTAGCTCCTAATAATACTGTTATTATACCTATGAAAGATATGAAATTCATTATGTAAGGTATGGTTATAAAAAGAGGAAGAAGGCGAGCTACAAAAAAAATTCCCGCTGCTACCATAGTAGCAGCATGGATAAGAGCGGAAATAGGAGTAGGGCCTTCCATGGCATCAGGTAACCATACATGAAGGGGGAATTGGGCAGATTTAGCAACTGCACCAGCAAATAAAAGAAAGGAACACAGAGTAACAACTAGCAAATTTGCTTCATTATTATAAAGCAGGTTCTTGACTATTTCGAACAAATCCTGAAATTCAAAACTACCCGTTATCCAATAAATACCTAAAATTCCTAATAATAAACCAAAATCCCCCACACGATTAGTTACAAACGCTTTTTGACAAGCAGTTGCCGCAATAGGTCGCGTGAACCAAAACCCTATTAATAGGTAAGAACACATTCCAACTAATTCCCAAAAAATATAAATTTGTATCAAATTCGAACTAGTAACTAATCCCAACATTGAAGTATTGAAAAAACTCAGATAAGCAAAAAATCTCAAATATCCTTGATCATGCGACATATAATTGTCACTATAAAAAAGAACCAAAATTCCAACAGTAGTAACTAATATTAACATAATAGAAGTAAGCGGATCAATTAAGTAACCGAATTCTAAAGAAAAATCATTATTAATGGTCCAAGACCATACATATTGATAGATAGAACTTCCATTTATTTGTTGAATAGAGAAATAGAATGAAAGAATCATAACTATGCTTAACAGGAAAATACTAGGAAAAGCCCACGCACGACGAAGATTTTTTGTTGCGGTTGGAAAAAGGAGAAGTCCCACTCCTATTAACATAGGAACTGGTAGTGGAATGAAAGGTATAATCCATGAATATTGATATGTATATTCCATAAAAAAAAACTTTTTTCTTGTTTTATTCTTAAAAAAAAAAATAAATAAATTATTTCTGCTTCACCGGCTCTTATCATCCTTTTCTTTTTATTTTTAGGTTCAATAAAAAATCAAGATAGGAAAAACTAAAAAAAAAATTTCTCTTCGTAACTTAATTATTCATTATTCTCAATCTTTTTTTTTAGGCTTCAAATATTCAAATCAACAAGTTAGAATTGTTCAAATGATATGAACATAACCAAGTTATGATTCACAATTTTTTTATTAATATATTAAAATATTATTTTTATTAAAGTATATTCAGTAAGATTTTTCAGAAGATACAAAAAAATTTTCAATTAATATTACGTATTACGATAATTTATATTTATAGAGCAAAGAAAAAGAATTAGACCAAAGGAGGCTCTTTAATACATTTACTTGATTTTTATACGGCTAATATTAATAGTAATAGATAGGATGGCCCACAAATTGACTTGACGCGAAAAAACCTTTTTTTTCGTTCCTTTTTTGAAAAATTCATTGGGGAACTCAACGATTGTCTTTTAGTGAACTAGAAGACATCTTTCGTTGTCGGAAGGAATATGATATTTGACATTTTTCTTTTCAGACCCTAAAAAAGAAATAGCCTTAAAAGAAAAAGGAGAAGTACAACTACTAAAAAAATCTAATAAAATAATGTATCCTTTTTGAGTAACTACCAGTTTCAGTCAAATTCTCAAATTCTATATACTCGTTCTTTTAAGCTTGCTCAATTTAATAGCAAAAAAAAAAAATGAAAGTAATTTTTTGAATTCTAGGGGGGGGTAAGGGTTGGATTTTGACAAAGCTTTCCATTGATTTACCTGTTTTATTACAGGTATTAATATTAATAAAATAGAGCATAACAAAAACGAACAGCGATGTCAAAAAAGTTTTATTACAGGTATTAATATTAATAAAATAGAGCATAACAAAAACGAACAGCGATGTCAAAAAAAAGAAAAATTTGAATTGTTTGAACAATAGAGATGTCTTTCACATACAACTATACAAACGAATAACTTTTAAAAATTTTCATGGCAGTTCCAAAAAAACGCACTTCTATATCAAAAAAACGTATTCGTAAAAATATTTGGAAAAAAAAAGCATATTGGGCAATGTTGAAAGCTTTTTCATTAGCAAAATCTCTTTCAACCGGGAATTCAAAAAGTTTTTTTGTACGACAAAAATAAACGAAATAATCAAACGATCGATTAAATAATCTAAATATGAAAATGCTACTCCCCCTTTAATCTAAATTAATATAAATTAATATATATATATATTTTTATATATTTTCTCATTTACGAATGGGGATTCTTTTTTCCCCATCGGTTCACTTGTCACAATAATTAATAAGGTTTCCTTTTTTTGTACATAAAAGAAGATAGAAGATCGTTACTAAAAAAAACTGTTTTTTAACTTTTTGAATGATTATTTTTCTGACTCAGTATAGAATATATTACCAACTGGTGTGATAAAAGTGCTCTTTAAAATTTTATTGATTTAGGCCAGCATTACATTATTCGTATAGACGCACAATGTGTCAATTTTGAGTGGTCAAAAATGGATGAATCCTAGGCTTGTAAAAGAAGATTGCTCAATCTTTATAATGAATTCTCATTTTTACAAAGAATTTTGTGTTCATTGAAGAAGTGCACTTGTCAGTTTAAATTCATTTAAATTCATAAAAAAAAAATGTATTTTGTAAAAATATTCAAAAACAGGAAGGAACCTTTTTAAATAAAAAAAAAAATGATTGGGTTGAAGTCATAATTATTTAGTTACAGGATTTCCATTTATAAAAGACGAAAATGTCCTAAAACATCTTAATCTTATTATTAAAAAAGGGATAATAAAGATTTTTTTTATTGGAATCTTTCAATGCATTTATATTGAAAAGAAACGCTTTTTTCGCATTAATTTTGAAAATATTGAATTGACTCCTTCAATCTCGACGATTAACTCAAAATATAATATATTATTATTGAAATTATTATTTCAAAGACCCTACGCCGCTATGGTGAAATCGGTAGACACGCTGCTCTTAGGAAGCAGTGCTAGAGCATCTCGGTTCGAGTCCGAGTGGCGGCATGGCATCTTATAAAAGAGATATAATAAGTCCGATAATGAATTCAATTCCTAATTGAATTTCAATTCTGTATAATTTTTTACCCCCTCCCCTTAAAAAAAAATTATGATATTTTCTACTTTAGAACATATATTAACTCATATATCCTTTTCGGTCGTTTCAATTGTAATTACAATTTTGTTCATAAACTTCTCAGTCGATGAAATCAGAGGACTATATGATTCGTCAGAAAAAGGGCTAATAGCGACTTTTTTCTGTATAACAGGATTATTAGTCACTCGTTGGATTTTTTCAGGCCATTTCCCATTAAGTAATTTATATGAATCCTTAATTTTTCTTTCATGGAGTTTCTCCATTATTCATATGGTTTCAGATGTTACCAAACATAAAAATTCTTTAAGGGCGATAACTGCACCAACCACTATTTTTACCCAAGGCTTTGTTACTTCAGGTCTGTTAACTGAAATCCATCAATCAGAAATATTAGTACCCGCTCTCCAATCCCATTGGTTAATGATGCACGTTAGTATGATGGTATTGGGCTATGCAGCTCTTTTATGTGGATCATTATTATCAGTAGCGCTCTTAGCCATTACATTTCGAAAACTTCTAAGGATTCTTAGTCAAAACAATAATTTTTTAAATGAATCATTTTTCTTTGGAGAGGGTAAATACATGAATGAAAGAAACAATGTTTTACTAAGCACTTCTTTTTTTTCTTCTAGAAATTATTATAAGGCTCAACTGATTCAACAATTAGATTGTTGGGGTTATCGGATTATTAGCTTAGGGTTTAGTTTTTTAACCATAGGTATTCTGTCAGGAGCAGTATGGGCTAATGAGGCATGGGGGTCCTATTGGAATTGGGACCCAAAAGAAACTTGGGCATTTATTACTTGGACCGTATTTGCAATTTATTTACATATTCGAACAACTAAAAATTTTGAAAGTCTAAATTCTGCAATTGTAGCTTCTATGGGTTTTCTTATCATTTGGATATGCTATTTTGGGGTCAATTTATTAGGAATAGGGTTACATAGTTATGGTTCATTTAATTTACATTAACATCTAATTAATTTAATTAGATCCTGATGAATATAAAGAGAGACTCTATAGCTATATTTATTTAGTTTAAAATAGTCTAAAAATAGAAAATAGTATCTATTTTATATATATTTCAATATTGAAGTAATATAATAGAACAGAAGGTAAGAAATAAACTGTCGAGAACCATTAGAATCAAGTAGTGATTCAAATGGTTCTCACAAAGAACAAATCTATCTGGTTACAATTCGTTTTAATTTTCAACTTAAGAGAAAATCCAACTTAAGCTTAAAAAAAAAAGAACCTTAAGAGAAAAAAGACGTCTTTCTCATTCGACAACGAACAATATTCCCGATTGCTTTTTGATTTGTTATTTTTTTGTTTTACTCAAAAAAAACCTATCGATAAAAATAATTAGATATAATAGCTTCCACCTTGTCAACTGATAATGAAAGAACGAAATCCGGATAAATACCTAGACCGATTATTGGTAGAAGGATAGAAATCGAAACAAATAACTCTCGCGGTCCAGAATCAAAAAAATAAGAGTTTGGAACATTAAATAACTTGTATCCATAGAACATTTGGCGTATCATGGATAATAAATAAATAGGCGTTAATATCATCCCAATTGCCATTAAAAAAGTAACTAGTATTTTGGGGATTAAAAGATATTTTTGGCTGGTAATTATTCCAAAAAATACTAAAAATTCCGCAACAAAACCGCTCATGCCCGGTAATGCAAGGGAAGCCATTGATAAGATACTGAACATCGTAAATATTTTTGGGAGCGGGATCGCCATTCCACCCATTTCTTCCAGATAAAGAAGGCGTATTCTATCATAACCCGTTCCTGCCAAGAAAAAAAGAGCAGCCCCAATAAATCCATGAGAAATTATTTGTAAAACGGCTCCGTTGAGTCCCGTATCATTTATAGAGCCAATCCCAATAATTATGAAACCCATATGAGATATAGAGGAATAGGCTATTCTTTTTTTTAAATTTCGTTGACCCGGAGATGTTGAAGCTGCGTAGATTAGTTGTATTGCTCCTATTATAATAAACCAGGGAGAAAATAAAGAATGGGCGTGGGGTAATAATTCCATATTGATTCGAACCAACCCGTAGGCTCCCATTTTTAATAAAATTCCAGCTAGAAGCATACAGGTACTATAATGGGCCTCCCCGTGGGTATCTGGTAACCATGTATGTAAGGGTATGATCGGCGATTTGACAGCAAAAGCAATAAGAAATCCAGCATAGAATATTATTTCCAGTGCCGCGGGATACGATTGATTAGCTAATGTTTGAAAATTTAATGTTGGTTCATTAGAACCATATAAACCAATACCCAAAACTCCGATTAATAGAAAAACGGACCCTCCCGCAGTATACAAAATGAACTTTGTAGCGGAATAGAGACGTTTCTTCCCCCCCCACATGGATAGAAGTAGATAAACAGGAATTAATTCTAACTCCCACATAATGAAAAAAAGTAAAAGGTCTTGAGAAGAAAATGATCCTATTTGACCACTGTACATTGCTAACATCATAAAATGGAATAATCGGGAATCTCGAGTAATTGGCCGAGCCGCTAAAGTAGCTAAAGTGGTAATAAATCCCGTCAGTAAAATAGGTCCTATAGAAAGTCCATCTATTCCCAATCTCCAATAAAAATCAAAAAAATTTATCCATTTATAATCCTCGGCTAACTGGGTTAACGGGTCGTCCAATTGGAAATGAGAACAAAATGGATAGGTTGTAAAAAGAAGCTCTAATATACATATAGATATAGTATACCATCTTATTACTTTATTTCCTCTATGAGGTAGAAGGAAAATAAAAGAACCCATTAATATGGGGAAAACTACAATTATTGTTAACCAAGGAAAATCGTTCGTGGTAAAGACAAGATACACTTGGGCAAAAAACCCGTGCTCAAAAAAAAAAATAATAATATTAGAATTTTATTTTCGATTTTTGAGCGAGGGTTTTTGTCGGTAAAAAAAAATGAACTGTATTCAAAATGAATTTAAGTGGTTTTTCTGGAACGTATTAATAAGCTAGACCCATGCTTCGAGTTGTTTCTTGCCATAAATAAACTCGAACGCTCAAAAAATCTGTTGGGCAGGCGGATTCACATCTCTTACAACCGACACAGTCTTCTGTTCTTGGAGCAGAAGCAATTTGCTTAGCTTTACACCCATCCCAAGGTATCATTTCTAATACATCTGTTGGGCAGGCTCGGACACATTGAGTACATCCTATACAGGTATCATAAATCTTTACTGAATGTGACATTGGATCTATAATTTTTTTAATGCCAGAAATTTTCGATCTAGTCAATTTATAAATGAATTGTATATTTAGACACTAGATGAATCAATGATTTTACCAGAATTTTTCCAATCAATCTAATTCTGGATCAACTCATGAGATTGGGCCAAGATACTTTAATTTTTTACTTTTTTTTTTCTCAAATCGACGTATAATACATGCGATGCTGATTTCAATTCATCCTAATTGCAGTTCATGATAATTGAAATTGATAACTAGTCTAATTATTAGAAGTGATCTTACTTAATTTATTCCTTTTTTTTATTCATTTATTCAATAAATTCGATTGATTGATACGAGTTGATTTTCTGTTACGATAAATTGATGAAACAATAGCTAACCCAATAGCAACTTCAGCGGCTGCAATAGCTATAACAAAAATCGAGAAAATATCTCCTTTTAGTTGTCGACTATCAAAAAAATCCGAAAATGTTACGAAATTTATATTAACTGCATTCAGTATAAGTTCAAGACACATAAGGGCCCTAACCATATTTCGACTCGTGATCAATCCATAAATACCGATAGAAAATAAATAGGCACTCAAAACAAGTACATGCTCGAGTATCATTGACCAGCTCCTTATTAATTTTGATTCATTTCCATATGAACACAACAATTCAACCGAGTTTATTTACTATAAAAAGAAAATAAGTACAAAACAAGAAAATGGTATTTGGTACTAGATAAAAAAAAATTATTATTATTATAGTCTTAGAATTGAAGATAAATGAATTTGATAACACCGATACAGGGTTTCATTTTGATTGCCTTTAGCGGTTATAAAGAGTTCTCATTGCCGAGCAACAGCAATTGCACCTATCAAAGCAACTAAAAGTATTATCGAAATTAGTTCAAATGGAAGAAAAAAATCGGTTGATAAATGAATTCCAATTTGTTGACTATTACTTATCAAATCTTGCTCGACAATCTGATTTGATTTTGTCGTCCAAATAATCCCGTACCAAGACGTATCTAGAATAGTACTAATTAGTGAAACAAAAATACTTGTACAAACCAAGGAAGTAATCCCGTCGCCAACAGTCAAAAGGTTCAAATCTTTATAATATTCTGAACCATTCATGAACATTACAGCAAATAGGATTAAAACATTTATAGCTCCTACATAAATAAGGAGTTGTGCGGCCGCTACAAAATGGGAGTTTGATAGAATATAAAATAAGGATATACAAACAAGAACCAATCCCAACGAAAAGGCAGAATAAATTGGATTAGTAAATAATACCACTCCTAGACCTCCTACTATAAGACCCGATCCCAGAAAAACTAAAAGAAAATCATGTATTGGTGCAGGCAAATCCATTTTATTTTAAAGATAAATAAATCAAAATGTTTTTCATGATTTTATTGACCCGACCAGAAAATTTTTTATGATATCCTATCCTATATGCTCCTAATTGAAATATGAAAGTCTAATTGACTGGGTTTAACTGAAAATTGATGTAGGTAGAATTAATGGGCCAATAGCCTTTTTTAACTCGAACCAACCAATAGCCTTTTTTAACTCGAACCAAAAGGGTCGTTTAGTTCGAAACTCTATTTAGTTATCTATATATAGATAACTAAATAGAGTTCAATTCAAATTAAGCCTCCCTTCCCACCAACCATGGTCAGAATTTAGAGTTATTGACCAAGAAAAAAAATAATGAACTCATTCCTTTAGATTAGATCAAATCGAACCTTGATAATTTTAAATTACTCTTTAATCAACGCGTTTTTACATTTTTTATTTTCTTTGAGGCGAATTCAAAATTGTTCTAATTGTATAATCGTCAATTACTGACATCGGTAAACGACCCAAAGCAATTTGATTATAATTCAATTCGTGACGATCATAAGTTGAAAGTTCATATTCTTCAGTCATTGATAAACAATTTGTTGGACAATACTCAACGCAGTTACCACAAAATATACAAATTCCGAAATCAATACTGTAATTAAGCAATCGTTTCTTTCGAATATCAGTTTCCAATTTCCAATCAACAACGGGGAGATCTATAGGACATACACGAACACATACTTCACAAGCAATGCATTTATCAAATTCAAAATGGATTCGGCCACGGAAGCGCTCCGATGTAATTAATTTTTCATAAGGATATTGAATAGTTACAGGTAAACGGTTTGCGTGGGATAAGGTAATCATGAACCCTTGACCAATGTACCTTGCAGCTCGTACTGTTTGTTGACCATAATTCATGAACCCAGTTACCATAGGGAACATATTGTAAATATCTATAAAAATTTTGATGTTTGTTTCTTTCTCTTGTTTGAGAGAAGTTGTAAATAGATAATATCACATTCCTTTTTCCTTTACAGTGAAAGGAGTTGGGAAGAGGTTGTTAATAATAGATTACCCAGAGAAATGGGTAAAAGAAATTTCCATCCAAGATTTAATAATTGGTCCATTCGTAGCCTAGGTAAAGTCCATCTTGTTGTGATAGAAATGAATAAAAACAAATAAGTTTTAGCTAATGTAATAAAAATACCAATTGTCGTTCCAAAAACTCTACCTACTTTATTTATTTCAAATAGCTCAGGAACGAATATGTACGGAATAGAAATATTCCAACCGCCCAAGTAAAGAACTGTTACAAATAATGAAGAAACTAATAGATTTAGATAGGAAGCAACGTAAAATAAACCGAATTTGATACCTGAATATTCGGTTTGATAACCTGCTACTAATTCTTCTTCTGCTTCGGGTAAATCAAAAGGTAATCTCTCACATTCTGCTAGGGAAGAAATTAGAAAAACAAAAAATCCTATAGGTTGACGCCACAAATTCCACCCCCACAAACCATATTTTGATTGGGCCTCAACTATATCAACTGTACTTGAACTGTTAGATAATCATAGTCGGTGATAACATCACAGTTACCATCGCTATTACAAAACCGTACATGAGATTTTCACCTCATACGGCTCCTCGAGAGCCATAAATAAATTTTAAAGGATCCAGTAAGTATTATTTATCTTGATATGGTTGTAGCATATATAGTAAAGGCAAAACCTATTGGAAGATCCCACAAATTAAACCAATGGAATTCTGTCTGCTATATGTTATAATAATAATAATTAAAAAGCACTTCTGAATTGATCTCGTCCTTTAATAATTTTCATTTTTCTTTCTTGTGAGTAATAACTGAATCGTTCAATAAAATACTCCTTGTATAAATATCAATAGATATTTCAACCCATACTTTTTGATTACGAAAAAAAAAATGACATTTATTTTATATAATATATTAGATTATTCTTAGATGATTTCATTAATCATGACATGCTGTCTCTATATGAATATATGAAAGAATAAAAAGATCTTATTTTTCGTTCCTCTTCTTCTTTTTAAAGGGGGGGTTCAAAAAAAAGGATTATTTCGTTCCTGATAGTCATTTTTTTTTAATCGGTGGATAGGAGCATACTCTGGATCGGAATCGTGAGGAGTACTGCTTGATCATTTCTACCAACTTCAAGCCCCAATAAGTATTCTTTTTAGCTTATGTAAAATAACCTTTTGGATAATTTACATAAAAAATCTCCATTACTAATCCTTTATATATTTTGGTGTTCCTAACCATCCACTTATTTTTACTTAATAATCGCTTATAGTACTACAACGAAAGGATAGGATAATAAAAACTATAAACGTTTGATCTTTTTAACCCGCTTCAAGCTAGGATGACTAATCAACCAATCTTGGGGTAAAGGTCGTCCTTATCGTGATTTTATTTTAATTCTTGTACGTAGGAGATGAGACTCCATTTTTTTACTGCTAATTTCGAAGCGGTTTTCTTTCACTCATATAACTATCGGATTTAGTGTATCAACCTGAATAATGACTAAAACAATGAAATGAAAATATCTAGTCAATTTCTTTACTAAAAAGCAAAGCAAGAAGGAACGAAAAGTTTCTGTTTAACCGAATCGCACGTAGAGATATTGATAACACACAAAGAGTTAATGGAATTTCATAACTAATTGATTGAGCCGCAGCTCGTAGACCACCTAAAAAGGAATATTTATTATTTGATCCATATCCTGACATAAGAAGTCCGATGGGGGCAATACTTGAAATGGCAATCCATAAAAAAACACCGATATTGAGATCAGATAAAACAAGGTTATAGCTAAAGGGAATTACTGAATAACTTAATAAAATGGATATAACTGCTATGGATGGTCCTATACTGAATAACCGAGTATCCCCTCGAGACGGGAGAATATTTTCTTTGAATATTAGTTTTGTCCCATCCGCTAAAGCTTGCAGAATTCCCAAAGGACCGGCATATTCCGGCCCAATACGTTGTTGTATTCCTGCGGATATTTCTCTTTCTAACCACACAATGACCAGTACGCCTATTGTAATTCCTAATACAAGGCTCAAAATAGGTACAAGCCCCCATATCATTCCATAGAACTCTTTGAAAGATTCCAACCTAGAAAAAGAATTAATATTTTGTACTTCTGTTATCTCAATTATCATTTCAACGATCTACTTCTCCCATAATGATATCTATGCTACCTAGTATTGTCATAATATCAGCCAATTTCATTCTTTTAACTAACTGAGGAAGAATTTGCAAATTGATAAAACCGGGCGGTCGAATTTTCCATCTCCAAGGAACACCACTCTGATCTCCTATTAAAAAAATTCCCAATTCTCCTTTTGGGGCTTCAACTCTTACATAAAGTTCTTGCTTCGGCAATTCAAAAGTGGGAGAAGGTTTTTTACTAATGAATCGATATTCAAAATCATTCCATTCTGGATCCTTTTCTCTATCAAAAGATCGGATTTCTAAATTTTCATAAGGTCCTCCTGGAATTCCTTCCAGAGCCTGCTGAATAATTTTTATAGATTCTGTCATTTCACTGATTCGGACTAAATAACGAGCTAATGAATCTCCTTCTTTTTGCCACTGGATTTCCCAATCAAATTCGTCGTAACATTCATAATGATCAACTTTACGAAGATCCCATTGTATTCCAGAAGCTCGTAGCATCGGGCCTGATAAACCCCAAGTTATTGCTTCTTCTCGCCCAATAATGCCTATCCCTTCAACTCGTTCTAAAAAAACAGGATTCCGCGTAATCAGCTTTTGATATTCATAAACCGCTGTTAAAAAATAATCACAGAAATCTAAACATTTATCTATCCAGCCATGAGGTAGATCAGCGGCTACTCCTCCAATACGAAAATAATTATGCATCATTCTCATACCGGTGGCAGCTTCAAATAGATCATATACTAATTCTCTTTCTCGAAAAATATAGAAAAAAGGTGTCTGTGCCCCAATATCGGCCATAAAAGGGCCAAGCCATAAGAGATGAGAAGCTATACGACTTAACTCTAACATAATTACTCTGATATAACTGGCTCTTTTAGGTACTTGAATATTCCCTAACTGTTCTGGTCCATTTACCGTTATTGCTTCTGTGAACATAGTCGCTAAATAATCCCAACGTGTTACATAAGGCAGATATTGTATAACGGTTCTGTTTTCTGCAATTTTTTCCATCCCTCTGTGTAAATAACCCAATATCGGCTCACAATCAATAACATCTTCGCCGTCTAGAGTAAGGATGAGCCGAAGAACACCATGCATTGATGGGTGGTGAGGTCCCATATTGACTATCATGAGGTCTTTTCTTGTAGTTGTTACATTCATAGGTTATTCCTCGATTCATTCTTTCATGAATTGCTGAAACCAAAAAGAAGTTCATCAAAATTCAAGATCTAATAAATCAAATAATTCAAGTTACTTTTCAATTTAACGCGTTTTTGATTCCCGAATATCCAGCCGACTAATTACTTCTTTATAACGTACTTTATTGTTCTTTGCCAAATAAGACAGAAGTCGTTGCCGTTTTCCTAGGATTTTACGTAGACCTCTCTGAGATAAATAATCTTTTCTGTGCAATTCCAAATGTGAAGTAAGTCTTCGTATCTTATTGGTGAAAGTAAATACTTGAAATTCAACAGATCCACTGTTTTCTTTTTTTTCTTCTTGTGAAATAACGGAAATGAATGACTTTTTTACCATAAAATGCAACCTTCTATCCTTTATTGTTTTTATTTTAAAAATTCAAAAATTTTACCAATCAGTAAGAATAATGTGACTAATTTTCATTTTGTATATACAAAAATCTCAATTTCTTTACGAACTCCTAATTTTAGCAACTAATTTGTTTTCAAATATTAAATAAAATTAATGAATTTTCAATTTTATTTTGATACGAATAGGAAGGCGTGATATATTTCTACACTCAAAAAAGGAGAAAACTATTATTAACTTCAAAAATCCAAATCAAAAATAAGAAGATTCTGTTGATTGATTTATAGATCTAAATTGATACGTACATCGAATTAGTATTCAGGTATTAAAATGGACTGTAAAATAATTTATGTATGCATCTCTTTCTTTCATCTATCAAATAGCGTGAATGCAGATGAAAAGGGTATTTTTTATTATATTAAATATATTAAATTAACGAATTTAGAATCGTTGATACATATGTATCCTTATCATACTAAAACGGCTGCTATTATTGGTATCAAACCAATATCGATTCATACAAGCTAAATCTTCGAATCTATAATTAGGCCAAAGAAAGAACTTTAAGGTAATTAGTTTGTTTTTCTCTCGTTTGCTTTTATCCAAAACTTCACTAGAGTTTTTTATGTATTTGAAAAATACTGTATTTTTCGGTATATCATTTCTATTCCTAGAATAGAAAGAAATTAGAATTCTTAATTCTCTCCGCCGTTTAGTGGATAAAATTTGTTCAGGAACAAAGAAATCAGAATGATTTTTGTGCCTATTTTCGTTCATTCTGTGATGTCTTGCAATGGATTTCTCAATTTCTTTTTTAGCAATATATCTTTTTGTTCCGTATCTTTGATTAATAGGGAGCTTGCTCTTATGAACCAATGAAATACTTACCGTTTGATAGATAAGAAGTTGTCCGTTATTTTTTATAGACAAACGAACCGGTTCGATAATTAAGGTGCCCCTTTTCATCAATTCTGTAAGAGTTAAATCCTTTTCAATCATCAGACTATCCAAACGCATTTCTCCCTGTTGAATAGAGGATATAGCAATTTCTTTTGGATTTATCAACCGAAGCAGGAGACAATATACTTTGATATTATTGATTATTGTTTGATTTGCAGACTCAAACCATCTCAATTGAAAACGTAAATACCGTTTTAACAAGAAATCAAGCTCTGCTTCTACGCTGCTTTTGTATTGCTTTTTCTTTCTACGTTTTTTCGTATTTGAGTCTGTATAATCTTTTTCAATATCTTTTTTTTGGTTTGAGAGAAGAGATCCAAGATTCTCTTGGTTTTGTCCATCTGATTGAAGATTATTTCGGCCTGCGGATTCTTTTTCTTCGTGATTTCGATTGTCTAATTCGCTAATTTTATTTTCATTTAAAACTCTAAAAGGATTTCCTTTTCTTTTTCTATTGATATTTTGATTTTCAATACTCTTTTCATTTCCATTCAAATTTGAAAGAAGTAATTTTATTGATATGATCCACGGTTTCATTTTATATGTATTATAAAAGAGGGTCAATTCTGGGAAAAACCAAAGTTTCAGATTCGATATGTGAAGACTTAGTACTTCTTCGTTCATTCCCATCCAATCAAAAAGGTTTTTTTTTTTTTTTGCTGTTTGGATTCCTTGATTTTGAGAAATTGTAAGATAAAAAAGACCCTTTTTAGTAATTTCGTCAATTAGTTGATAATTATTAAACCCAGTCCTAGCATTTTTTTTTTTATTACCATTGGTATCTATCCAGTACGCAATATCTACTTTCTTTCTAAGACAAAAATAGAAAATTTGCCAATCAAAATATTTTCTATCGGAAAATTTCTCCAGATTCATAATATCCTCTTCTCCTAGATAATTTTTGATAGAAATACTACCCCCTGAAATATTATCTAATATACCCTTATCTATATTGTAATCATAAGAAATTTTCTCTTTATTATTTATAGGTAATGGTGATACATAAATATATGAATGCTTTTGATTTTCATAATTAATAGAATTAATAGATTTATATGAGAAAAGTTCATACCTATAGTGTTTTTGGAAGTTAGATTTTTGATTCAGTAATGAATTTGATTCAAAATCATTTAATTTTTTGGAATGAATTAATTGGTTTGTTTTTTCCTCAGAATAGCTTTTATTTAAATCTTTATTATAATCCATACGTTCTTGATTTATTTTAGTTCGCCATTTTTGGGGTACTACGCGATACCATCTAATCGGAGATAAACCATATTGATAATGACCTCTTAACCAGTTTTTCCATTGATTCATTCCAGAATTCAAAAGATCTTTCTGGCGTAATTCAGAATGAAATATTTCTTGTTCTTCGAAATAATTCTTTAGTTCATTCTTCAGTAAAAGAGAGGTTCCGTGATATTCAAGAACATATCTTAACTTATACAGGTTAATCGGTTGGGTTTGGTATAATTTGTAAAATACATATGCTTGGGACAAGGAGGATAAGTCAAAAATTCTTTTTTGATTCTTATTACTAATAAAAAAAGTCGACTTTTTTATAGTCGAAATAAAACGAACTGTATTTTTATTTGGTTTATTTATTTTTTCTTTATTTCTTTCATTATTGGAAATGTATTTCTCAAATTTTTTTTTTGAGAATTCAACAAAAAGCTGTGTATTGATCCTCGGAATATAAATGATAGATAGAACAATATCTATATATAGCCTTTGAATTACAAATTTTATAATAAAATAGGATTTACGGATAAATCGAAGATTTCCTCTTTTTAATTTCTTCAAAAAATTTTTTATTGGTGGTACTTGTTTAGCAGGAGAACTTCTTTTATTAGAACTAATATTTCTTTTATTATTTAGTTCCGAAGTTAAAAATCCTTTCTTCTGCTCTGTTGTAATTTTATCTATTTGATTCCCGATTGTGGTTGTTCTATCAGCCAGATCGTTCATTTTTTTTTCTGTCAATGAGTAATCTTTTAAATCCATAAATCGAATTTGACTGGACGATTCATGAATGATCAAATTACTCATTATCGAATCTTTTTCTTTTTTAGTTTCACACAATTCAGAGATTTCTCTTAATTCAAAGAATGGAATTGGATTTATTTTTAAAAGTTCTTTTATTATTCTTTTTAGAAATAGAATGCTTTTTATGACCCAGTTTTTTGTTTCTTTTGAGATGTTTGGAAAGAATTTTGTTCTTTCTTTTAAAAACGGTATAACTAGACAAGACTTTTTTTTCAATTTTAGAATTTTTTTTTTTAGTTCTTTTAAAATGGGTTCAAAAAACGAACGCCGTTTTCGGGGAGAACCAAAAGGGAGGTTAGTTTCCATTCCGTAAACTGTTAAAAAACAAAACTCTTTTTTTTGCCCTGTATGCTTCAGTTTCAACGTATTTTTTTTAGGGGATTGTAGCTTAGACCTGTGCCAAGGTTTCAGGCAAAAAGGAAATAGAATCTGTATCTGAATACCGTCTGTCAACCAATTTTTTGGAAATTCTGTTTCTGATAATTGAACACCATTATAGGTACATTTAACATACATTTCTTTATTCCAATCTTTGAAGTCTTCGGACCATTCGGGAACTTGAAATAATAACATACGCACTATATTTTTAGCTATTATTAATGAAGGTAATATAATATATTTTCGAAAAAATGATTGGCTTACTAATAGACACCCTCTTATTATTTGAGCCAATATAAAGGTATCCCATGCTTCTGCTATTGCTATTCGGCCTTGCTCTTCACTTTTGTATTTTTCTCTTTTTTCTTTTTTTTTATCACTTTCTTTTCTCTTTTCCTCGGTATAATCCGAAATTTGGAATTTTTTTGTTTTTTTAGCTATCGAGTTTTTAAAAATGACTTTCAGTAACTCGGAGAGATTAAAAAAAAAGGGGGGGTTGCTGATTCTGTCC